GGAAAGGGGGTTTGCATACTCGACTGCCAAGAAGAGGCGCCAAAGGTGAGCGCTCCTTTTACTCAAAATGACTAGTATCTCGCGTCATCAACTTCCATCTCCAGACCAAAAGGGCCTTCTCCCCAGCCCCGAAAGCTCACGTAATGCCTTATCGAGCCGGTCCAAATCATGCGTTTATGATCCCGGCATGCGGAGGGCAAGTACCTCTTGTCGCCCGATCTCAGTACATCTATATTAGGCTTACGGCACGCTTGAAATGAAAACAAGAAAAGCAGGTTCTGAAAGAAAGAAGCTAGGTCGGCTCATTTCTTGGTCACAATCTCCAGTGGACACTTGTGGACTCAGCGAGAACGCCTTAGTTAATGCAATAGAGTTGGTGATGATATCGAACTCCACGAATCCAATAAATGCTATAGGTAACAACAACTACAGGCCAAACCAGACTACTTAACAACGAGAAATCAAACTAGGAGATTAGCTTGCTTGCGAATCAACCACGGGGGAGTGAAACTTGCAACCATCGCAGAGAAGAATGAAAGAATGAAACCAAAAACAATTGCTCGATCATGACTTCCATAAGTGAGGGATGTGACCTAGAGAAGTGATTAAATCACAACATTCCACCATAAGGTAAACCAAATCCACCTCGATCTGACCGAAAGGCGGAAAACAAACAACTCTAGGGGAAAGAAGGTAGTTCGTTCGCTTCGTTCTCTACTTAGTATATTTCTTTAGTGGTCGTAGACCTACTTAAGTAGTTATGGTAGTTACGGTTCTTCGCTCTACCTTTGAAATGCATTCTCCACAACGTTTCAGATTCGCAAGCTCATCTCCGCGCGTATGACTCACTTCCTTTCAGTCCATGTCGATCAACCATCCTTATTTCTTTCTGTCTTTCTAGAAAGAGGGGTAAGTGGGCGCTTCTTCAATTTCGGTGTGAAAAATAAGGTGAGGGGCGTTTTTGTTGGAGCAGTTCTCGTTAGTTTGGCACTCTCTGAGTGAGTGTCTCCGTGGGGTTTTAGTATTGTGTTATGTAATGGACATTTTGTTATCAAATTTAGTTGTGTTTTCTATTTCTATGCCAGGGGTACTCGAAAGGGGTTCATATTTGTTAGCTAAGAGGGGTTTGCTCTTCTTTTCTTTGCTCTTGCCGGCCGCCCTTCTTTCTTGTGTTCTTGCTTGCTCGCTGGGAATGAAATGCGCAGCATGGAATGATAGGTTTCTTTGTTAAGCAAGATACAGCTTCGTATTGCTGCAAGCTATTGGGAGCCGTTTCCTCTTTTTTGCTCGTAACTGAGCTGAGTGAATAGATAACGTTTTACTGGCTAAGCAAGTCATAACTGCGTATTTCTTATAGTTTAGTGAAATGCTCTGGCATTCACGATTGCAGCTCGGTTCCTCATGTGCTGCGACAAATAGGGGTTCATATAGGGTCTTTGCGTAGTCTGCGCCAATCCCTGCGAAAGCACAAGCATCATTGTCTGATTCAGGAAAGAATAAGCTTTGTATTGCTTCGAGTGTAGTGAACGCTGCCCGGGAGGTTAGTGCGAACGGTTGAAGCAGCTTCTTTTAGAACCCACTATGTAATTAGCTGTTCCTGCCTTAGTTGTAGTTGTGGAAGCCGGGTCTTTCTATTTCTGTGTAGTGAAATGGTCTCTAAAACGGGCTCAGGACCGCGGGTAGCAGCTGTTGAAACAGAATTCATAGGCAGCAGCGCCAGATAAGTACTTCGCTAACCGCAGATAAGGACTTCTTCACAAAGTGGCACAAGTGCTCATAGAATGACTTTGCCTGTCTGAGATATCCTTTGATTCACCTACTTCAATCAGATCTGGCAAAAGCAGCTACAAGATAGGAGGAGTTAGAAGGTTCGGATTGATCAGAAGATTAGGGAGTAACTCACTTAGTGCTTATGCCAAGGAGTCGCTTCTAGTACATATCTCTTCCAAACCTTGATACGAAATAGCCCCCTCTTCTCTAACAAGTCTTTTTCGGGAGAACTGCATGCTCCACGAAGGGCGTAGACCGACCGATCAGTTGAATCAAAGTAATGCTTTCACCTTGCAGTCCCTGCGGTTCCACCACGGCATTCTGATTGGTAAGTTAAGTACGGTTCTGATCGGTGCATGTGAATAACCCTTTATTATTGAAAGTGGCATTTATTGAGTGCTTAGAAATAGAAAAAAGGCCTATTTCTGATGCCCACTTTCTGGTGACCTGAGCTTGCCTTGAGCCTTTACTTGCTTCTGAAGCAACCCCGCTGCTTGATCCGGCCGAGGGACATATAGTATAGTTCCACGATGCGCATTGACTTGTTTAGCTCTCTTTTGTAACAACAGGGAATTCCCTCGCTTGCTTCTTGGAAAATAGACGTTTCTGTCTTCCACCGGCCCATTATAAAGCTGGGGGTGAGTGGTTTACTTCTTCCTAGTGAACTGACTAAACCTACTTAATGGCTGGCTACTTCTGCCACTTTTAGGGCTCATTTGGGATACCTCAACTAAAGATATGTATCTCCGAAACAAGAAAAGAAAATTCATTCTTAGAGAACACCAAGCCTCCATATCCTCAACGGTTGGTTGCGCCCAAGAAAGACACACTCATTACAATGAAATCATGGAGATGTTTAAGAAAGTCCAAATAAATCTCCCATTACTTGATGCTATCAAGCAAATTCCTTAAATCCGCTCTTAGAGTTCGAGAAAAAAGCGCAGGCAAGTCAGCTAGCGGGGCAAAGAAAGGGTAAAAAGCCAGTTCCGTGCCTATAGTCATTCCTTTCTCTGGTAACAATCCGGTCTTCAGTCGGTGGTAGTAAAGGAAGGCTTTCTGTCCAATCAGCGCGGGCAAGCAAGTAGGAGTCCCAATGCTTTCGTCTCAGGCTAGAAACTATAGATTCTCATACGCTTGAACGGGATGAGTTTCAGTTTCCTTTTCTTACTTTAGTATTCGCTTCATCTTGACTTAGGAACATGGATTTGACCTCGAGCCGCTCTATTAGAATGGAATTCCAGGGCGCTTATCAACCGCATTTCTTCTATATTGTATACCTGAGTGACTTCTCGACCTTGTGTAAAAGAGATCAGTCTTCCTCGCCAATGAATGACTTCTTTTAAGCTAACCTTCCTTCTTCACCAATTAGTTACTTAATATTCTAGAAGTGGAGCACCTTGTATTTACTTAAAAGCTTGCCGGACTCAATCTATATCTATAGCACTAGCTAGCCTGCTTCCTTAAATCATGACGGTGGAGTGCCCGATGTGAGTCAAAGAGAGTGGTACAGTCACTACACGTTGTTAGCTGTCCCCAGTGCGTGCCGGCTTCCCTAATCAGAATTCATCCCAATCTTTCTGAAGGAAGTGTTCGAGTGGTGAAAGCTGAAAGATAAACTTCGAAAAGTACGATCTCTCTCTGGTATCCCACCTCTATCTGTCCCTAGTTGTTCGCAGGTGAATGAGAAACTGGTAATCCAAGTCGGAAGTCCTCAACAGGCAACGGTCCTCACCTCATCACTAAATATAGATTCTACGGTGAGCGAATCAAGTCATTTTAGAACGACTCTGGCGAATAAAATGCGATTTCAGTAATTCCAATATAATTCGTTTTGTTCAATCGGCAAGTCAATTCCTTCTTGCCTGCTTTGTCTCTGCTTGAAAGCTTCCGTGTTCAAGTGAACGGTCAGGGATTGAAAAGTCAAAGTCAACAAAGTGGAATGCATCATCCGAATCGAGGCAGAAGGCGTGGGGAAAGAAAGAGGTAATTGCTTGTCGTTTTCAACTCCCTCCTATAAGCCTTGGATTGGCTTTCTCAAGATAGGTTTGAAGTCGATTAGTCTAGTTAAGCTAATCCACTTCTTGAATCACATAAAGAGGTTCCTATCGGTCAAAGAAATGAGAATTCGTAGTTTGGTTGGCAGGGGACTTGGCCGTTCAGGATTGATCCTAGAAGGCCAACTTATAAGCGCATAAACTCATTTTTTCACGGTTCGGGTATTATCAGTCAATTGAATGTGTTTCCTAAGCTTTCTTCTAAGCCCAGTAACAAAACTTCTTTTCGAACTAGAAATAGATTAAATAGTCGAAACGGAAGCTATCGAGTAGCGCACCAGTAGTCTAAAAGGAAGGTTGTAGTAAGGAGATGCGCTCAAGCTGAAAAAGCTACGATTCTGCTTGAACGGTCCAGTCCTATTGTCTTTGTTCTGTGCGCCTGTGCCGGAAGTCTTTGACTGTTAATTCCTTCTTTCCTTTGAAGGAACTGTTCTAGTGTTGAAAGCCAAAGGAGAAAGAGAAAATAGAGCTAGTTGTGAACCAGGAAAGTGATAAGACAGTTCGAGGGAGTAGTGAATCGGCCATTCCCACAAGGAAGAAAGTAAAGTAAGTAAGTAGCTCACCCCCAGCTTTATAATGGGCCGGTTTCGGTCCAATCCAATAATCTAAGTAGCGAACCAGAAGAAATTCCTGTAGTTGAATAGGCCTCGTTCGATAAGTTCAATCCTTTCAATATGTTATCTTTGCTTAGTCTCGCGAAGTAGGGGATTCCCGGATAGATACGATAGGCACGAAATGTAGAATAGCACGCCACGTTCTAAGCGCATAAACTTTCTCCCTGTCATGGTGTTAGCTCAGGTAGAACTCTTTCTCTCGGTTCCTGTATTTATGTAGTGAAGGGTGTGAAAAGGATAGAATCCAGCCGGGGAAGTAAATCTTCCAGATTGCCCTCACCACTTCAGTTCTCATAGAAGGAGAAGCTGTGAGCTAAGAAGAAGAAGGAAAGGCATCAATCCAGACCGGCAGCACCCGAAAAGGAGTCTTAGCTTTAGGGAGTCTTTCCACGCTTGGCTTTGCTAGGCAGGCTTCCCCGGCCTAACCTGTTCCGCAGCCCACCACACCAACAAACAAGTGGTGAGTGAACGCGAAAATTGGCCAAGAGCCGTAATACCCTAATGGTTGTCCAGTTTGGAAACAAACTGACGTCATCGGCCTTCTCACGAAGGGGATGGTGAAGATATTTTGTCCAAGTGTGCTATTAACAACACTTGAAGCAAAAGATCTATCAAACAATAGGGTCACCACTTCAGACATATAATAAAGAGGCCACCTATCAGTAGCGCTCTTCAAATCATAGCTGAAACAGGTGTAGCTTGGAATCAAACGAACAAAAGGCTTTGTTTGGTTAAAGGTACCATCCATAGGGATGCCCCGGAGAACCGAAGCAAACCACTGGTGAACAGGTTTCAAAAGCCTCTGATTTATATAATTGCCAATAGCAAATATACGGCGCTTGCCAGCACCCTCAAGCGAGCAACCTAGTTGACCCGTTATGGGGGGAATCCCAAGATCGTCACAGGAAGGTAAAAAGGGCCCTATACGGCGCTCAAACCAATCCAGGTCTTCTGGTGTGAAGGTTTTATTCTTCACATCAAAAGCATAATGAATCCTGTGAGCCCATAAACACCCCTGGGAGAACAGCGTTCCTTGCGAATGGCAGAACACCAGGAGGAATTGAAAAGCTCCCAATTCATGACAGAAGGATGTGAAAGAGGAACGAGACTTCGATACCTTAAGGTATTGAAGTCTCATTCTCTCCACCCACACTCTTCTAGTCAACGAATGTGTAGGGAGGGCCTTCCAGGTTGGTTCAAACTTCAACCCTTGTTCAAGGGGTATACGTTTTATCCAGGGGACGTAACGGTTGATCCGTCGGATAGGGGCAGGCATTTTTCTCCATTTAAGTAAGGGGCTTTACTATCCGTTCTTTCGCCTTCTCTCGGCTCCTAACAGCCTTACAGAATGAAGTCGATATTAATAAAGGATCAAAGATGAGAGGCTTAAAGCCAGGTCTTCACTTCAGTCTTCAGCCGGACATTGCAGTTGGGTGAAATCCAATCCCTCTGGTCTCTTTCTCACCCGCTTCTTTGTTTTCTTTGTCATTCCACTACACACACCAGAGGAGTGGGAGTGGTGACTGTTTTAAGGATAATATAAATTTCCTTTCTTTCGATCTACTTCCTAAATGTACAGCTGGGCTGGGAGAGGACTTCCATAGAGTCATTTATGTTAACCCCTACTTTGTGGTACTATCTCAGTCTAAGGCTTTGGGAGCCTGCATTTGTGGGAGCTGAGGCCACATTCACTACCGTCGCAGTCTGGGTCCAACTAGGAGGTCTTCCCATGTAATTCTATTACATGACCACATTGAATAGGCTAGGAAAGGAAGCTTCCCGTGCTCATTTCAAAGCTTTGCTCGTCCCCCTTCCGCTCTCCCTTCGAGTTTCAGTATCGACATCTCTAGTTAGGCCGAAAAGTGGAAATGAACCCTCGTAAGGTTTAGCGTAGCCCTTTAGCCTTTCGAAAGAGAACAAAAATAGGCTTTGCTTTGCACATGGGGAAGGAGTAGGAGTCGAAGCTAGGCCATCGATTGGGCAATGTCTTAAAGTCTCAAAGGCCATGACCACTACTTTGATTTGTCGATATAGTCAGTGTGCCGCTAATTGGCATATCTCTTTGTTGTCGATTAGAGACCTTCCTTGCCCTGCTTAGGGCTATGTGATAGCACCCAAAGGGACCTATTCTATTTGAACAAGACCACAGAAACTATAGTCATACGGTCAACCGAACCAAAGCCAAAGCTAAATCCTCTTCCCTTCGCTCCTTCCCCGGCTCCACTCCAGAGCAATGCCATGACCCGGTCGAGAGCCTTCCATGCGGATTCCTTCAAAGAGAAAGAGAGAGTGTGTATTCCCGGCATCAATGCAAAAACTTCCTGGTCCGGGAACAAGAGCAATTCTTGGTCCCACCAAACCATGCCATGAACAGTCGACTCAACAAGAGCAGGGGATATTGAAACTAAGACTCATTCCGTCTATTGCTCTAATGCCCTTCCTCCAACAGATTCAATTGCATCGTTGATTCCTATTCCGGCAAAACTAGCTGCTGACTCAACCTCCCCTCGGGTCTACGCCCTCTTTGTTTTAGCATCGGCGATTGAAAGAGAGTAGGAGCGCATTCTCTCCATCTCAGTTGGAAAGTCTATCGCTCTCAGCAGCAGTTCCTTGGTCATACCCTCGGTGATGACTAGCAGTCCTTCCTGATTGAGTTCTCACCTTCTATTGATAGATCAAGAGTTCCGGCCCGGCTATGATTCCATCAACAAACCCGATTCGGTATAAAAGCTTAGCTTCTATTACAAGAATCTATTTTGAAAAGAGCTATCCTAAAGCTTGACAGGTCTCCCCAACTCTGTTTTTCACTCGAAAACCGAAAGCATAAGGATGAGCCTTGGGCCCCCTTTCCCAAGAGCAGAAGGAGCGTTTAGATACTGTACCTTTAGGTGCGTGCAGGAGCAAGGACGAAAGGAGAACAAGTCGCAGGAGAAGCGTTGAAGAAGCAGTAGTTTAAGCCATTGATCCTGCAGCTTATCAAAATAAGCACCAGCAGACAGAGGTAGATACAGAGCCATAGGCAAACCTTCATGATCGATAGCCTTTTATGAATACGACCCTCGTGCTCGAGAGGCGGATCCAAAGGCAGTAGCTTACCTAGGAGCATACTTCGGTGTAGCATATATAGCGGCATACCCCTTTGACCTAGGTGGAAAAGAGATCTATTGAAACCCACCATAAGTATCTGGGGAGACAGCAGCGGATACAGATTTACCATAAGCAAAAGCGGCTACTGAGGCGAAGGCAAATAAGGTTCCGTTCCATGGAAGGAAAAAGAAATGGAAATAAAAATAAGAAAAGGTCTGATCAAATATTTTGCTTTCTTGTTGTCTTGAATTGTTATAGAACGGCTTTATATAAGGTATAGTTGGTAGGATGAAGTGGGATGAAGCCTTAGTGGATATAGCAAGTGTGCCGGGGATGCGGCTCGGGCGTAGTAGGTCTGGACGCCTAGCATGAAACAGCCTTCTCTGGTAGCGGCACTATACCTTAGTATAGTATCTCTCTAGCTTCCAGTCTATATAAAAAAACGTAGTTAGCAGAGGTAAGTCTGTCTGGCGTTCCCTCGCGTAAAGGGCGACTTTGGCATCGGCTCTCTCTCGTTAGGTAATTACCGAGGCGAAAGCAGCTCTCTCGGAAGTTAGTTTCCCCGCCATCTTAGTGGGACTAGTCTAATAAACTTTCACTTCAACTGCCTTACTTGTTAGAGTAAGCAAGTAAACTACCAAGACTCGGATTTTTTTTTGTTGTGGTAACGCCCTTCTAGAATTACGTTTAACGTCCCTTTATGACTTTCCCGATCAGCGCCTCGGGTCGGTAGCCGGGCTCCGGGACATTACTACCACGGCTACTATCGACCCGAGCCCAAAGACGGAAAAGAACGGACTAAAGCGAGGAGTTCATTGGCCATACATAGTGAAGGGGGATGGGGGTCTCCGGTGAATGGGTCGAGAGAGATAGAGAGGGGAGTGGGATACAGGAAGTATAGTGAAGAGTTGAGTGGCTATCCAACCATCCAATCGGCTATGGAGGGTGGTTTCAGCAAGCGGGTAAACCGATGATGACTAGTCAAAACTTAGGTAGGCCGATCGTCGCTCATCCCTCATGTTCTCTCCCGTGAAGTGATTAATCCCTAAAATGGGCATGCAATCCCTATGGAAAAGCAAGTATTCCAATTGGAGTCAATTTCCACCCTCTGATGATCCATTCCGCCCTTCCGTATAGCCAGAAAGGTATGGAATCTTATGGATTACTTTCCGTAGTTCTTCCACCCCCTCCTGTTTCACCTATCCCTTCACTCCCCAGGGATTCCGTACAGCTATACAATCACGGTTCATCGCTCGGAGGGAGGGAATAGAAGCAAGCATTTTCCGTTCAGTCGGTAATGAATCAATACGCAGGGAAACTTTCTTCCATGGGAATGGCAAGTCTCGGACAGGCTCATATTGGTTGGGTATGCTCTTTCCATAGGCGACTTTCCAGAAGGTCTTCAAGGTGGATATGCTCTTCTTCTCAGAAAGACCATCGAAGAAGATTCATAATTCACACAAATTTCTGACGTCCGCTGTCCTCAAAAAGATATTTATAGCGAGCAGCACTACTAATAATTCCCGTTCGATAGGTTCCCATTTGGGGGCTTCAACCACTGCTTCTGCTGCCTCCATCTATACTCTAGCTGGCTCTATATCAATAGAATAAACTGCAACTGGGGGACTTATACTGATGCTTTTGTTTCCGAGCCGACAAGGTAAACAACCGGCTCCGGATTGGTTTTTAAACCACCTATGCCTCTATTGCCTCTGCTTCTTTAGTAGGAACAAGTGCCCCTTAATTTTTTTATCACTTAACATTTTTGATAAGGGCCGGAACACCACTGGTGGAACAATGGCAGATTTCGGAACTGAGAGTAACTTAATAGAATGAATGCCGCTGCCCAGAGGAGCATAGTTGTTCCGATCAAGTAGTACATTAGTTCTCAACCTGAAGATATGCCGAGGGTTCGGTATTCTGTTAGGGAAAGGGGACTCCAAACCATGACTATTCCGGAGGTGATTTCACGATCTTATATATAACTAATCGAAAAGACTCCTTGATATGACTTTCGGGCAGTAGAGTTTGTTCGTGTTCATTCAACTTGAAATACAGTGACGGCCAACGCGGGTATCCAACTAGAGGGCAACCCATACCGAGAGGTAAGTTCCAATACGCCTATCTCAGGAGAACGAGGTTTCAAATTCCCCTTTCTGCGTCAACAGCTGATCCACGGCACGGAAGCCGGTCAGTAGTTTGTTAAAAAGAGAGACCCGCATCAGGGTAACCTAAAAGAAAGGAAGCCCGCCCTACGGAGACAGATGAGGATGTGAAAATAGCTCCGCCGGCCCTGGGGGACGGTAAGGCATCAATTCAGTGATCAGATTATGCGCCTGTTACAGCAAACCGAAGACTTTTATCTAGCTAGCTTAATGGTTAAAGCACAGGACTAGAGGCACCGAAGGTGATAGTGATTCGAACTCACTCCCAAATGGCATAGGAAATTACAAAAAGAATAGAAGAAAGGATTCTGGCTTATCATTAACAACAAGTCTTGAGCCCTTATCTCCCATGATCAATCCAAAAGAGCGTAGTGATCGAAATAAGTCATTTAAAGCTCTGTTCGCAGCCTCGGAGGTACAATGTGTCATGCTAAGGTCTGCACCGGCCTCTAGAAGCACAGAAATAACTATAGGATGGGTTGGGCCGCTACTTGAGGGCTTCCCTAAAGAGGTAGTTCACTCACTTTCTATTCTGGCTGAGAAAGGGAATATGTTTGATCGGTTTCATAAGTAACTGTTATTCGCCTGGCTTGGCTCGGCTTGATGCAGCTCTACTTTATGTTGATTGGATTATTCTTGCTTGTTCTTCGCTTTCGACTTTTTGGTATCCTTTTTTCCTACGCAGAAATAAATGCAGGCATAAGGTTCCTCCGGGTAGTTGAAGGGTAGCGCAATTCCTTAAGCAATGGACTTCTTCTTGGAGCTGTAGCAGCTGGGCCAGCAAACATATTTGTTTGTGGGCGATTTACGTACTTTGATTACTAGTCTAATGAGTGCCTCCCCGGTACAATTTTTGAGGAATTAAAAAAAAAAAATTTAGCGGCCCGTTATCCAATAAAATCCATCCAGGTGTACTTTTTGTCAATAGCCATCCCTCTATACTTAGAATGAAAAGATCTCAAAACATACCCCTTATTAGCTGGGGGTCCCCCCCGCCTAGGGAGATAAACATAAACAGGCATAAACATAGTCGCGTTTGCTCCATACGCCCGAAGAGACTCGGCCTCTTTTCTTACTTAAGATGGTTTGCTTGCTCGGTTCGTGTCGTTCTTCTCCCGCCCTAGGGAGTAAACAACTTAACACATCGATACCATAGATCTCGTCAACGCTGAACAAACAACCTAAATGATCAACCGCCCCCTCTTCTGGGAAAAGTGGTTCAGCTCGTAGAGCCAAAGCTGGGGCTGTGTGGCACCTCGGTTTCACATAAGTAATAGCTCTTCGGGGCCGGTGATGCTTGATAAAAAGTCTCATCTCTCCCCTATGGGAAACCATGGGAATCTGTCATCTTCACGAAGAAATCATGCACGAAGGTCGGCATCAAGTCGATTGAAACCCTTGACTTCTGCGCTAAGATGTCCCCAACAAAAACAATATGAAAAGGTCTTATCCGCCTCTAAACAGCAGTCCATGATATGATATCAAAGTTGTGATACCGTACGTAGGCCATGCTACGTTGGAGGTCCTATGCCCCCCCCCCAAACAGCGGTTAAAAGACTTGAGTCGAAAAACCGTATGGAAGAAGCAAGCCTCAAGACTTATTAAAATGAATGCCCAAAAGGTAGGATCAAGGTGAAATAGTTCACAAGCCGCTAGGGTGCGGCACCGTTCGAACATTACATCCGGGGATTCAAAGGTTGAGATCGCATATCACATTAGTAGAAAAGATGAAAAGGTGCGCCTGTTCTGTCTAGGTAGCTTGGGATAGATGGTAAACACGCGATTCATAACATATATAATAAGAGTCAAAATGAATCCATCAATTCACTCAGCAACTCGTGATAATTGAAATGGACGTTGCTGCTCTATCTCTCAGCCAAAGGAAAACATCATATGAGATGCACCAATTAAGTGAATGAAAAAGTCCAATCGTTGACTCCGTCTTCTTTCCAGGTTTCTAAGTGACCGGAAGCCCGAGTGAAAGGCAGTGATTTGAGGGGTTGGAAAAAGCTTGAAAAAGCGCATTCGTCTTAGATCAAGATTCAGTGTGGTAAATGTGAAACACGTTCCCCAGCTCTATCGTAAGAGTAACGAACCTTACAAAGCTTCGCTTCGGAACAGATACTCTCATACTTCAATTCATGCGTTGGATGTATCTTAAGTTGCCTCTGTTCGAGGCCCTTTTCTCTAAAACAAAAATGATAATGATAAGAAAGAATAAGCTGCAATCGATCTCTAGTCTACGTCTCTTTACTCTACGCGAGAATGGGAATTTCCTTTCATAAAGTAGTAGATTTCTTCTCTACCTTTCCTTGTCCGTGGATATCCGGATGTTGAACCTTCTTCCTCGAGTGAGACAGACGGGATTGAAGAAGGAGTTTCCGCTCCTATACCAATGCTGAATGGCGGTACTACTTCCTAAAGTCGAGTTGTTGCGCCTGTCAAATAAAGTGTGGGTCTGTGTGATTGATCGTCCCCAGGCCCGTTCTTAGTAGTGATGTGCCGGCGCAAGCGGTTCTCCTTAAGATATCCCCCGGAGTTCGTGCTCTACCTTTTGTAGGATCTTAGTAGGAAGAACCATCGTATGAGATGCACCATCTAAGTGAATGAAAAAAAAACCAATCTACTTTGATCACCTGGAAGTTCTGTTATTTAATATTTGCCTTCGGGTTGACTTCCATCTGTTCAAAGGGTGTTGGTTTCACCTCCCTCTTCTGCTTCGCTTCGGAACTCTATTCTCAAGACTCTGTCTTCAGCACAGCTTCTTTATTCCTCTTAGCCGGATGAACCATTGGTAACTAGAATTAGCACAAGATAGTTTAACCTTTAATGCATGAAGTTGAGCAAGAACATAAGAGAGTTATCGCAAAGCAGCTTGTAGATCAAGAGAGGAAAAACGGGACGGCTAACCCAACTCCTTGCTCGAAAGAGGGGGGATCTTTCGATCACTCTGGTAGATCCAAGGCACGTCTTCATCAAGCTCTCGAACAAAGAAGATATGCACCAAAAAACAAAGAGAAGCTTTTGATTGAGGGATTTCTGTTTAGGGTTTTCTGCTGGAGCCATGGTTTCCGTCTCCGCAATGGTGATCCAATGCATGCGCCTGGGTCTCGCGACCCCATCTGCCTATTGTCTTCTTCTGTGAGTTTCGCCTGTTTTCTATCGTCTCTACTTTCGGAATTGGCCTGCCCCTTGATGGTCCTACGAAGCTTGTCTCACGCCCCAACGTAGCGTGTAGAAATCGGTCTTCTCAAGGCAGTTTACTTGCTTACTTTAAAGAGTAAGGAATTTTTGTTATAGATAATGGATGTCCTTGGCTTCATCTGCACGGTGTAATAAAGCAAGGTAAGAGGAGCATATAAGTCAGGCTGCTTGTGCTTAATTAATGTATAAGACTTAGATCAAGCTAGGGCTCGTTCGCTTAGCAAATCTCTAATTAGTCTTCTCCGGTGTCGGCCACAGCCCAAGAAGTAGTCTTTTCCCATTTGCTAGCAACAAGAAGAGAGGTAGGGATTCGGCGCTTATAATAAGAGAAATAAATCACGCGGACTCAAGCCAGCAAACAAAAGACTTTTTATAATATATTTTAGGTCGATCACGGATTCAAGCTATAGCAAAGAAGACTTATAGTCGATCCGATCCGGGACTGAGATGCAAAGACAGAGGAATACGGTAGAAGGAGTACAACAAGCAATCAAAGGAATGCAGGCGTTGGTAAGCGTAGAGGGGCTAGAAAGAGAAGTTAAGGTCGGTAGGCAGAACAGGGGGGGTTTGGGAAAGATAGTAAGTACTTCTTATATCAACCGCAGGCTCCCGTGCTTCTTACTTTTTTTTAGTACTATCCCATTCCTCTATGCCATTCCCGCATTCACTCTATCCGTCCAACAAGCTCTCTCTCCGGCAGAAGACAGGGGTTTTGGAGGGAACTACTAAAGGTGTGTATAAGCCCTACATACAGTGTATGTTAGACTGTCCCTCCAGCCCAGCTGAGCTTCGCTATGAACTAATAGACTGAAATTAGCATATAATGAAAGATGGATTATAAGTACGGTGAAACCAGTATCCCAATTGTTAAGTCAACCATAAGGAAATCGGCACACATGAATGACTTTAATTCAATACTTCCCCGGTAAACTCTACAATAATGGGTTTAATCGATCGGTCTGAGGTCTGTGCCCTCTGTCCACAAAATCCTTTAATGAGATAGATCGGTCCGGTCGTACTCTTCCCGTCCACAAATGACTGTCTTGAATTAGTTCCTCTATCTTTCTTGCCTTGTAGCAGCAAGAAGTACACGGGAATCGATTTCTGTAATTCAATATACCCTCCCTTCGAGATTTCTTTTGAAGGTGCAAAATCTATAATAAATAGAAGTGAAATCCGCTTATGGTATTGGAATTTTTTAAAACATTGGCTCAATCCGTCCACGGTTATTTTATTGTGAATCCTGCCTTCGCCTTTTTGTTAGCAGCTCTTCGATCAACCCAGGAAAGAGTACCAGAGGCCATGTTTTCTAATCCAAAAGGTAACTTTCATGGCTTGAATGGGTCAAGAAAAGTAGGACCTTTCAAAAGGATCGTTTTTTGGGCTTGATTTTGAAGCGTAGTTTTCCACTCTATTTTCAACTATATATATAACAAGGAGTGGAGCTGGAGAATCTCCCTCCCCGGCTAGGCTACTACGTTTTCTTGTTTGAAATTCCAGGTCCGGTCTTCATTGGTATTTGCTTTTTGCTCACCCACTACGTTTTTTTTCTTTTTAGCTCTTCCCCCGCCCGGTCGAGCTGTCTGAGGTCGATGGTGCATCCGGTAAGCTCTTTCGGTATTCATCTCCGGAGCCCGGTCAGATGCTTCAATCCTTCATTCATATTCCGTCTAAGCTCTCATAGCATTCGTCTTTCTTCCTTCTCTGCTGTACATCTGTATTCTTTCCCTCGCTTTATAGAGATCTTGGCTTTCTGGTTTTTTGTTTCGGGGGTGCCGTGGAGAAAGAATTTAGGAAACCGAGCATGTAATAAGCGGAAATCAATACACAGGAAAGGAGTTGTACACGGGTTTGGTAAAGCATTCACCCTTCGGTTGTACATCGACCTGTCGGGAAACTCGAAAGTCTCCCGCAAGCGTCCCCTCTTAGGTTTAGGTCGACATTTGGCTTTGGCCTTGCTTGTTCGGTTTTGGCTCATTCTTTAATATGTTGTATCTTGCCATGTCTGCTCCGTCTGTTGGTATAACATATATGTCTTCTCTGGCAATAGCCAATCAAGAGGCCAAAGCTGGAGCCAAGCCAGCACACCGGGCGAGGAATCCCTTACTTGTTCGGCTGGCGGATGCCGTTCTTGCTCTTTATGAAGATGCAGATGCAGTATAATACGAGAATTTATAAGCCAAGTTCGGTACACCAAGCCGTTACACAAATCTCTTTGTTTCAAATAGGTTATCCCATATCGGCCGGCCAATCAACAAAGATCTGAAGAATGACCACTTTTTGAGCCTACGAAAGGAAATTCCATTAGAACATATAACAGAGGCGTGAATGGGGGAATACGAAACCATAAGGAGGAATTCATAGAACTTCATATTCTACTACCCGAAGGAGGAGGTATATGGCAATAGCCAAGTTTACGATAAAAGAATAGGACAAAGGTATATATTAAAAGTCTGAAGTCAAGGTAGCAAGACGGTATGAAATTGTTACACGAGCAAGCTAAGTCCATTAGAGTTCATTTAGTTGAGCCTTTAAGAGCCATGCGAAAGCAATATCATGAACGTACGAGAGGAAGATGAACATGCTCCAAGTAGGCTTTTTTTCTACTTCTTATATCTTATAGTTATAGTAGCTCCGTGGATCCGCCCTTCGAGCGATGGTATAAGGAAAATTTTTTTTCCAGAAAGCACATGAAAGAACGAAATAAAGAACGTACCGAAGGAGCATGGGGTTTCGGGGGGGACTTACGCTTTTATTAAGCTTTAATACTCTTTGTCTTAGGCTTTCCCCCCTATGCTAGTTACTAACTTAGGTACCTAGCCCAGAATCCGGAATCCATCGAAAAAATCAAAGATAGTAATGCATTCTTAGAACATATCAGCAAATCAGCTACGTTACCCTTTTTCGCTTTCACGATTTCTATCTTTGTTTCGTTTCGCTTTTTGTTGTTGTTGGTTCCCATTTCATTTTTTGAGAAAAATATATCTTGTTTTTTCTTGCTCTTCTTTTAAATCCTGGTCTTGTTTCAATTGTAGTTCTTCGGTTGAGTTCGTTCTTTTATTCAAATACATCCGGTTAGCTCTCTGCTCGGGATGCATGGGCTGGGCGTCCGTCCTTCATCCCCATCCTTTATGTTATGTAAAAAGAGACTTCCCCTCCCACTCTCCAATATAGGGAACCTCTATCGAGCATCTCACATCTGTCTGTATCGTCGGTCGTATTTCTTTAGTAAGAGGACGTGTTAAAGCAATAAATATCAGAGATCTCAGGCGAGAGGTAGATCCACATGCGAAAAAATTTTTTATTTCATAGGGGAATGATACCTTACTTAAAATAAGGAATTAGTAAAATATGCCAGAAAGAAAATAGAGGAGCGGGGCGGACATCGGCACGTGCGTGGAGGCTAGGGCAGGTAAGTTCACATAAGGGTCTGAGCTCATATGTCGTACTCTATCATTGGCATGGGCGGCATCGATTCATTCGATTACGTTTTACTCTTCAAAATCCATCTATGGATTTCCGTAGCTGGTTACAAAAAAATCCACTTTTATTCGATATCCGAGTCGAGCTGGGATAACTTTGATTATATGATATGCCCTCTTTCTGAGCCAAGAAGGCATGTTTTCGCGCTTTCATATAGAGAGGAGCCCTCAATAATATACTTTATTTCACGCCTATAGAAGAAATTGATAAATAAGTAGAGGATGATGATTTGAATGGGGATTTACAGAAAAATTTCCATTCTTATTTGAGTACCTAGGGAGGGAAGGATCCCGAGCGTAGAGCAAGAAGAGTAAAGTAAGAAATAAGAGTTATATTGGCACGTACTGGAAAAATCTATCTTTGTTTGGTCAGTACATCAGCGAAGCCTTTCCCGTTCCCTCTTTTTCAAATCATTCTTTTGCCAGTTGTTGTTGGAAACATAGGAAGGCCAGGGGCCCCCTGTATTTAGAATTTCGTATATATAGGCATCCTTATTAGTTTAGTCCAAACTAAACTGGAGTTAAAACTCTGGTAGCGAGGTCATATCTCTGTCTCGAGAAAATGCTTTCTTTTGGCAGGGTCGAGGGGGTCTCACAACCCTCGAAAAAGGACTCTCTTATTGGCGTGGAAATAAAAAAAAATCCAATGCAAGTATGGCTTTCAAGCTTGTCTCCCTGTTGCCTTAAGCCTGGAGACCGGGGGCGCTTAGGACCAGAGGTGCTTGCAGACCGGAGGTCGCGGCTGCTTGCTTTCTAAGGTAAGGTACGAACTAGTGCTGGTAAGTGAACGAACCTGTGAATTCTCGCGGCAGGCGTTCTCGAGGTCTTTGGTCCAGTTCAAGCAAAGGAAGGACAGACTGGACTGTTCCCTCGTGCTTCTCCCTTTGGGGGTGAAAACCTTCCTGACCGGAGTTCACTCTACTTCTCCTGGCGGGAAGTACTTGTTCCCTTCACCAACCAATCTTCGGATTCAAAAATCGTATGTATATAAGCATAGAAAGCGCACCGTTTTGATATGGCAGTTGAAAATAGATCTGGAGAGTTGCTCACTCCAACGAGCCTAGGTGGACTTTGTCCACTTCCTATCAACCCGGACTTGAAGAAAAGAAAACGGTGCCCACGAGACGGCTTATGGTGTTTCACAGGAAAGTCTGTTGGGCAGCAGAAACTCACTCCGTAATTAAGATCCTGAAGCGCTTGTCCGCCTTCAATTTTTGAAGGTAGGTTGCTTGACATACTGTGACGGTGGCTCCATACGGGATCGATCTTCTTGTCATATTCGTTTAATAACATTCTGACTCAGAATAATTTCTCTTGCAGTTTTCAAGCCAATCGTTTTCTCGCTCGGAGCTGAATGAAGGTATTTCCTTTGGCTAGATGTAGTGGAGTGACGCGAAGTTCCTTTCAAAAGTTTTTTTTTATAGCCTTATTCCGGGGGTCGTGGAAGAATTGGGTTCGACTCCCATAGCCCCGATGTGGCGAAAAAGACTGATTCAACGAGATACGCCGTGCCTGCATTAAGATTTAAAACTTGTCGTCTACTTTCAGGAAATGTTCGGAACAGAGAACTTACAATAATACAACGCCGCATTCTCCGAAGATTGAGGAACAAGAAGAGATCCATTAAGAGAAAGATTTATCCGAGAAAAAATCTTAACAGTTACATCCAATCACAAACTACACGAAAGTTGCCCCTTTTTCATGGGGATTTACCCATCACAGAGATGCACAGAGGAACAGAGCGAACTTCATATATCCCTTTTCCACTCAATCCAGAAACAAGATCGGACGTTATTCCGGTTCGTCTCCATTTTTGTGAAACTATTCCTCAAGCAAGGCAGCCGATAAGTCATGGAAGGGTTTGTGTGAATAATGGAATGGTAAGCATTACTCATTTTAAAGTGTCCCACGGTGATCTAATATCTTTTCAAGAAAATGACGCGAGAATCCGCGGTGAAGAAATAAGGAGATCTTTCTATATCGAAATATCAGTTGAAAAAATCATAGGCAAATTCCTGGATCACCCGGTAAGAATGTGGAGAAGAACAAAAGCTGAATGGTTCCACCTACTCAAAACTCACAGGGGATGCCGCCTACTACTAAAATCCCGGTTTTTGCGACAGTTGCGTTCTTCTATGCAAGAAGAAGACTTAGAAAGAACAAAGAAGTTTGGATCCGAAAAAGTATGCTTAGGCAGTTCCTTCGCTGAGCACAACAGAATGAAGAGGAATTTGTATCATTTCAAATCCCTATTCTTATCGAACAGAAGGAACAAGAAAAACCGAAATCTTCCTACTCGAACAAGAAGTCCTATAGTTTACAACTCTTCTTTATATAGAAATTCGACCTATTGCTCCGCATCCCCCCATCAGTTTACTATGAAGAGAAGAATCAAAAGGATTGAACTACCTACTCATTATTCGGAGGTGAATCATAGAACACTAAAAGCTGTGGTATCTTATGGACCTAACATAGGTCACATCCCTCACGACATAAGATTGAAAGATCTAAACCTTCCTCTTCGGAGCGGAAACGGACGTGGCCAAAACATATAAAGATCGGCGCAGTCGCTCATAGGGGCATATCTATCCGGATAGAGGATAGTCTAGATCGATTCATAGATAGATTTCTATCCGGTATCTCCGTGGGTAGAGATAAAGATAGGGATCCATCTAGATCTTGATTCACTATTTCCTTTTTTTTTCTTGATTCTGATTGATTGCCTTTTTGTGACGACAAGTTTTAAATCTTAATGCAGGCTGGAAACATCATTTTTCAATTATTACTTGCTGGGTCGGAGCGTAGACGAGCGAGTAGAGCCCAGGAAACTGGGAAGCCCGTCATTGAGCAGGCGACTAGAAGTAGAAGACTGCTGGCCTGAGAGAAGGCGGCCTCTCCCGGAAAACATGGCCCAATTTCTCTTCTTTCTTTTTTTTTCGGGTTTCTTTATTTTTTCAGGGGCCCAGAACGCTAAAGGGTAGGGGAGAAGCAAGCCGAACCTCTGATCGACCTGGACACATAAAAAATTCTCGGCGTCGAGAGAGATTTGAGATTCCATAAGTAACTTAGTGCAACATGGCAAATTTCATTGAGAGGAATCAGCAAAGAAAAGAAAAACGGGTCAACATCTTATTAAGATTTGATGGTTGCATTACTGTGAGATGCCCAAAGACTCCCGTGCCTTTCTTGGTTGGACCAACCAGATTTCCACAAGTCTTTCTGTTATAGCAAAAAGAAAAAGCGGAACTACAAGTGAATCTTAATAAAAAGCTTATGATGAGCATCTATTTGAGTCGAGCATTTCCAAGATCTAATTCAAGTTTTTTCTTATGTAGTGGAAATGCCTTACAATCTGAAGTTTTACGCTTAAGGGAAGAAATGTTCTTGGTGGATGCAGGACCTGGGACCCCCAGAATTTGTATGCAAGATGAGCCTACCGGAGTGCCAATCAACCGAGCCGCCAGGTTTGAGAATAAGGTGGGATCCCTGAATGTAGTGGCCGGTGAATCACTGATCAAAAAGCAGATTTTGGAGAGATTCTTCATCGATGTAGTGGCCGGTGAATCACTGATCAAAGAGCGAGCAGCCGCCAGGTTTAATGATTTGGTGGGATCCACAGATGTAGTGGCTGGTGAACCGCTTCTTCTTCTTCCGCGAAGATTCAGACAAAACCGAGCTTGGATGGAACTGAACAAGATTTGGCGAACGAATACAAAGGTAAAGGGCTTTATTATTGCGAAAGTAAAAGGAGGTTATTCAGTAGCCATCGCGGGTTTCATTACTTTTCTTCCATTCCGTCCAAAAATAAGAAAAAGGATATCGAATGATCGATTCACCATTGAGAGGATTAACCCCAAAAGGACGAATATTGTGGTGTTCTAACAGCGGCAGATCAAACAAGAACTTTTTTTTTTTTTGGATGTATCGTGCAACTAGGTAAGGAAGAGACTGTTTAAGGTCACCAACGAACCTAAGCACACGATCCATATCCTTAATCGGAGTGATGAACGGTTCAAAAGTATTCTTTGATATCTTCTTTGCAAGGATAACAATCCGATACAAAGAAAATACAGAAAGATAAAACCGAACGCATTCATCAGCCCGAGGACCACCACCGTAGATCACGCGACAATGGAACGCGGGAATTATACGAGGGTACCCTCGACGAGTCAGAGATACTGGAACAGACAATAGTTCAGGTTCACGACGATCGCCACCATAAGCGATCATCAGTGAAGATGAACACTGCTTCAAATATAAGGCAGTGGACAGAAATCCTGAACGTCTAACTAAGCTCAGTACTCTTCGAGCGAATAGGTGAGTGGCAATACAGTACTCCTTAGTATAACCGTCGAATAGTATCAATTGGACCTTAGAAAGAATCCCCTTGATGCTACGAAGATCTTCTAAAATCTTCTGCCACTGTAGTGGCTTAAGTCGGAGTACAACATCGAATAACCGTGTCATGATACAACGATTACTTTGCAGAGTTTTGTAGACATGCAAGAATGAAAACCTCGTTCTTTGCTTTACGAAGTTCCCACTGTAAGAGAGTTACCAAACTCATCTCGTGTTACATGTCGCGGGGTTTGCTCCACGCCCCACGTTGTTGTAGATAACAACGTGTTATCCGATGGTACAAGACGAAAGACGCTACAGACTCATCCACAGGGTACTTCATCATGCGAGATCCTAGAATGGCACTTAGTTGGTTACTAAGGCGTCGTCCTGGTGAGTCTACCAAACCCACAAGAACAACGTGTGGTTTCCAATGGTATATCTATAGATATTCGCCATATCTATAAACCACCATTGGCGCCACAGGCACATACTAACCACGACTGTGTCCGGAAGACACAGAAGCGATCAGCACGACGGAGGGTACCACCCCCCATCCAAAGGACAGAGTCCTTCGGCGCCAGAACTTATTTGTTTCTAAATGAATTTGTTTCAACAACAGATCCTTGTCCGTGCGTGGAAGGAGGAGAGTTGTAGCCGGATCGAACTCCCTTGACCTCTGAAGCGCTTGGACATAGGATTTCCGGCCTTTGGTCGCGCCTTGACATCTTTCAGTGGGTCGCCCCCACTCCACCTCTGTCTGTAGTAAGCGCTCTCGGCTTCTATTCGGGGGGTGGGTGGATGGCCTTCATCGTTTCCAGGTAGGCTGGGTCGATCATAACTCCCTTGACTGACCTCTTTAATTGGGTCGCGGTCGGCCCTTTGTAGTAGGGTGGGTCGCGCTATCGAGAAGCTTTCCCTGCAAACAGTAGTACTCCCCGCCTCCGGGCAAGTAATCCCACGGCCGAGGTTTCCAGGTTAAGCTCTAGCTGGATGATCACTGGAGAAGTTGCCCATGGAATAGAAGTTTTCGGGTCCGTCCTTACCCCTCTTCATATCCTAAATATCGAGTACCTAAGGGCCCTTTCCGACCGACCTCTTTTCTAGGTTTCCGGCCAGGGTGGTAGTGCTTTTCCAACCTATTCCTCAAAAGAGAGGTTCCTCCTCTATCCCTTCAACCTTCTCGGGAGGCGGGATGCCCCATAAGCGCTTTTACCTTTCCTCTTTTATACACCTTCCCATCCATCAATGAAAAAATTAGTTATTACGTATCTAAGGAACTCGACCCCAACGCATCTATCCGACCGAAGCCGACCATTGAACCTCCAAAAACAGGACCGGGTGCTCCTGTCTTCTCTTCCCAATGGGAGGAATCACCCTGATAGGAGCATCTGTAGCGGCATCAGTAACGGGGGAAAGAGAGGCGGAAGGCGCCCCGATAGAGAAGGTGAAACCTTCCAAACAATGAAAAAAATCCGTCATTGGGGATAACTTCGAAGCTTATCGGGCCTCCTCTTGTAAGCTAGCTCCATTCGATCGATCGCTTCCGTTCGGAATAGATTAGTTGGGAATTGGATGCTCTGCAGTGAAGGGCCTAGCTGCTAAAGCAGTTGATCCACTCGATAGGGCGGGAAACGGATAGAGATGAAGATGCAGAGTCTGATGCGCCTCTCATCCCGGTGAAGAAGAGGTGGGTTTCCTGGGCCCCTCATTGGGTCGGAGCTTCCTATCTCTCATTCGTTCCCCCTGGAGTAAAGTAATCGGAATCAGGGTTTGGTTCCGGTGGCCTCATATCTCCTACCCAATTTGAAGGCGGGTCAATGGGCATTAGATACGTGATAACACTTGTGGTTTCGGCGAATCGCCTTCACTCTCGGGGTTCAGTACCCGCCTCTTGGTGTCCAATACCCAGTGATGGGAGAAGGAGTGGGAGACGAAGAGAGAGAAGATGGTTGCTTAGCAGCGGAAGCTGGGGATCGAGAAGCGGAGGGAGAGCTTAGGCTTGAAATGGAGCTGGGATACCGGTATTTTTCCCTCCCTGGATCCGAGTCTTTCTCTTCTCCTGGACCGAGCACCGAGACCGAGGAAAGAGAGGCTGGATACGAGTCTGATGAGATCAGAGCCAGTGAAGAGAAGAGGGAAGGCTTACTCTGCTAGGCTGGCTTGCTTGTTCGACTAGAGCACATAAATAAGGTAGCTTGCTTACTTAGTGCGAAACGCTAAGGCCAATTAAGCAACGTTAATGGACCGCTCCCCATTACTGACGCTTTCACAGGGCTTCTTTTTAGATAAAATAGGCCATAGAAATTCACTCATAACAGAAGCTAGAGGACAGTATTCGTAGGACGGTATTCGTGGACGGATGAGCGATTGGACCGCCTATAGGACAGTTACTGGACAGATGCGACCGTTACCAGTTGACAGATGACAGGCAGAAGAGCGGGAAGTCGCTCTATTTAAAGGACGGGAATTGCACATTAAAGGAAGGGAATCGTGTACTGAGCTAGCCTGCCTTGAACTTGAAGTAGGTAGTCTCTCCTATATCTGATAGCTTTAACTGGCCACTACAAAGAAATTGCCATAGATCGAAACTTATTCCAGGCTTAGTATCCCCGGATAGACCCTATAAAAGAAGACGAGTCATAAAGGCAAATATCTAACAATTTCAGGGGGGCACATCCTAACTGAATAGTACTCGCAGGTTCTCTTTTCCATATGTTCTTCCCGATGCCCTATCCGACAGCCGTTAACTGCCTTGCAGGGAATTCCTTACTCAAAAGTATGAGAGTGCGGCATAGCAAGAGTGAATCCTCCCACCTCCCTCTAACGCTTATCTCTTTTCTTGCTTCCTTGCTTTAATCCAATAGGCCGAATTCCTTGCTTGCATCCCTTTGATTGCTTAGTATCTCCTCCTTGCGCACTCTTCTGGTACAAAGCAAAGGACTGGACTGAAAATTTTGTATATAAAGAAGAGTTCTGTCTTTCTTCATTCAAGTAAGATAGTTTATCGAGAAACCTCCGCCCAAAGGCGCTCTTTTGAAAGCCGGTCACCGGTGGCTAAGAACCTTTCCTCACTCTAGAAGCCTTCAACAAAGGCCACTTGATTTTCTTGTTCGTAAGGGGCGTTGTATATCTATATTGGACTTTCGATTTTGCGTTGTTTTTTTCACGAGGTTTTGTATATAATCCAATGTTCAGTGAGATGACTTTCCTACTGACCGAATCGCTTTTTTTAGTTGAAGGAAACGAGGCTTCCGGCCCGGCTGGTCCCACTGGAGAGGAGAGTTTTGACTGCGAGGGGCGCGTCTGATGGTATCGTATATAAGATCACGGCTGCATTTAGGAGTGATCTTTCCCTCTTCAACAAGCCGGTGGTGATCTCACTTTCGAAAGATAGTCTCGACGTGGCGGTATACACCTAGCTCCATAGCGGAGCTAGTCATTGGCTACTGGTTTCTTTCCTACCGGACCGGAGGCGGCCGAGAATGTTATGTCAAAAGGACCAACGACGATGGGAGAAGGAGTAGGAGCGGTATGCTCAAAATAGAATGAGAATGATTACGAGATAGAATGGATCTCCTTGAATTCATTCATCACGTTTTTAACGTGGATAACGAGGCGCTGCTGCAGGCGGCAGATCCACAACATACTGCAACTCACGAGGCGCCGCCGCAGGCGCCAGCACCGGCTGAAGTTGCCCACCCCGCTCCCGATCAAAACGAGCATGCGGCACTTCTAAGGGACATTCACACTTTGATTCGGGAGCTACTTCGCGAATATTGTGCAAAGGGGAAAGGGCGGCTGTCCGCGCACTCTCCGGAAATGACGGAACTATACTCCAGTAGCGCGAAGGCAATAATGTCTTACGATCTGGATATCCCCGCGGAGACGTCGGCAGCCGACCTCCGCAAATGGAGGGAGAATATAAGGGGGGACCCTAATCTCCTAAAGCCACTCATAAAGGAATGGGCGTAGTCTGCCTGCTCTTTCATAACAGAGCCGTTATTCCCGGCTGGCATAGAAGTCTCTCGCGCGGGCGAAGGAGATGCATTTCTGGTACTGGACAAGCTCTCAGGGAATAATATCTTTCTTATTTCTGCCTTTCTTTCCCATGACGACTAGGAACGGGCAAATAAAAAATTTCACTTCGAATTCCGGACCTCAACATCCTGCTGCTCATGGTGTTTCACGATCAGTATTGGAAATGAACGGAGAAGTGGTGGAACGTGCGGAACCACATATTGGATCACTCCAGTGCGGCACGAAGCCGCTGACGCCGAGTCGGCTCCTATGCCACTAGCTATGCCCTGCTTGGTCCCCCGGCACGGTGGAGATTCCGTAGCGCGTCATGAGCACCGGGCTAAGGGGCGGTTGAGCAACTCAAGCGAACCGCTCTACCTTACTACAACATAGGGACAGAAGGGAGAAGGTTGTGAAGGTGGCCTCGTTATCCATACCTCCGGTCGGATGAATGGAGGACCGACCGACCCGGGTTTTCACGAGCGTTGGCGGGTCCTGGAGTGCCTGTCAAGGGCGCTAGCGCATACCCCGGGGTGATCATCACCACCTGCACCTCACATCTCGGCACAGTGGAACGTGTAACCCGCCTGCTGTCTCATTCAACTACATTTGTTCCTGTAATCCATAGCCTAACAGAACGCAGCAGCGAGGGGCAACCCGCCCATACAGCCAGCGGGGAGGATGGCACTACTGGCAAAGACCGTCTGGCGAAAACGCCGCAGGCGCGAAGCGTGGTAGGCCTGCGCCGGGGGAGCATAGCATAGGGAGGAAAGGGAGCCCGGACGGTGGAAGAGCCAGGGGAGGCCAGGTCATTTGACGGAAATGTAAGGCTTTTCCCCTATTAGAGAAGGCCCTATGAAGTAAAGGGAAGCGCATGAATTCTTGGAAAAAGAGGGAGCGAGCTTATATAAAAAAATGTAAAAAAGTAAATTCAATGAATAGATAGAGTCAACGGTACGACAGACAGCGCTGCCTACACGCGAATTAGCTTCCGAGGTCGAGCAGTCTCAATTTCACTACAGGATTTGCGAATGAATGCTGGGCTGGGCCACCTCGAATGGCGTGAGCCGCATGCGGGGAGACCCGCACGTACGGTTTTTAGGGGGATATCCGGTCGAAAGACCGGCCGGCGCCCACCCGACTAGAGGGACTGAGAAATTAATAGAGTACAAAACTTATCTTCAAGCTTTACCTTATTCTGATCGTTCAGAGGGCGATCGCGGAGTCACTGAATGAAGTCCTCCGTTTCTTTCGGAGGTGCGGACCCGCAGCGAGGCAGAGATGACTAAGTGACATATGGAATATGGCGACGACAACAGCATGTCGTAGAAGGAGATAACAGGTGGAGCCAACGACCCACTAAGACTAACGTATCTACAACTACATCCCCGAGCGGCAGTCAAACGGAGGCGTGAATGCAAGATGCCAGCGGAATGATCGGCCGGACAGAGGCTGGGGCTGCTTCCTTCCCACCGCGTCCTTCCTTGTGTGTCGGAGATATAAAGCGAGTGCACCGGAAAAGAACGGGAACTGGGTCGATCTATTCTATGGCGAAGCATCCGAAGCATAACTGCACACTCACACGATCTTTGCCGAGAGATAGGAGCATTCGGTGGAACCGGTGAACTACACTTGCTTCTGGATAGATGTGTGGGACAGAGGGCTCGTGGTACCTGCTGCCCACCCTTCCTCCTCTGCTTTGAGAACCGTGTGAACGGAGAGTGGGCAGAAGGGAAGGAGGTCCTCATACGGAGTCGCACACTTACTTGAGCAGTGCGGGAGACTGGGGAATGGGTCGAGCAAACTCCCCCTGGGCCGAAAAATAACAGACGAAGCTTTACTTAGATAGGGCTTTGATTAGATTGGTATTGATTTTTTCTTAGTGATTGGAAAGGAGGGCGCCGGGGTATGTTATAGAAAGGGAAGGCAGAGGTAGTACTTCGAATGGCGAAGAGAGGCGGCTCGGCAGGGAAGGAATGGGAAATCGTCAAGGATGACTTCTTTGTTGGCGAAACGAAGGGCTAAATAGCGCCAGTGATTCTCTGAGCCGGTCTGGATTTCCAACGCCTCGGGAAACTGGTCGAGATAGATGACAGCACCCTTTTACTCTCTTCCTTACTCTTTAAAGTAAGCAAGTAAACTACCTTACCGGGAGGGCAATCTTCTCTTATGGCCTTCACCTCCCGCCCGGTGACTAAGAAAGAAATTGGTTTGCGCTTGAATTGAAGTGATGAGGTCGCAAAGCAAAGAGGGAAGTTGGGCTCCTATTGAAACGCTTTCCATCCCTCAAAAGGCAACCTGCTTTCAATACTAGTTGTTACGTTACGCTGCCATTTTTCCAATATCATTGAATAGCATGGCCTGGGGCTAGGGTAACTCAAGTGGGAGAGCCGTGTTATGGGTAACCTTATTGCACGGTTCAGAGAGCACTTGTGTATGTGATGCAAGTGAACGTGTACGAAAAAGCTGTCGTAAAGTTTCGTTGTTCGTTCCGTCGTCGACCCTATCTATGTTTCTATGATGGCCCAAGAACACGCTCATTCTTCAGCCGTAGAGAGACTTTTGAATTGCGAGGTACCATTACGAGCTCAATATATACGAGTGTTATTCCGTGAAATAACTCGAATTTCAAATCATTCACTTGCTTTAACTACTCATGCTATGGATGTGGGAGCATCAACTCCGTTCCTGTGGGCTTTTGAGGAGCGGGAGAAATTGTTGGAATTCTATGAAAGAGTCTCCGGAGCCAGGATGCATGCCAGTTTC